CGTTAGCTTGGAAGGCTAGGGGTTATAGTCGACGCCGATTCAGCGTTTTGAACGTCTCTAATTCAAAACCGAACATGAAACTTTGGTTTCATTCGGCTCCTTTATGGATGTGAATAAAATTAGAAAAAAATTCTACCCATAACATCTATGTCAGTTTTTTGTCTTAATACGGGCAAAACAAACTACTTTCTAGATGATCCCTCTAGAAGAGAGTGATTCTAACAATCTTTCTAGTTACTTCGTTCTTTATTTTTATTTGAAAAGATCCTGAGGAAAGGTTTTTTGTTTCTACCGAGCTAACAATAGGTTGATGTCTCTAGTAAACCAAAGTCACCATTTAATAGCTATTTTGATTCCATTTCTTCTCTACAAATAAAAAATGGAAGATTTAGTTACGATTAGAAACCTTCTTTTTATCTTCATCCATGGACCTTTATACTCATTAAATTCGAAATATTAGTTCAATTCAAAATTATGTTTCGTAATTTCATAATCAAATTTCTCACTTTATAAGTGACTATTGGATAAAAATCACGATAATTTTTATTTTTTTCTCGAATATGTGATTGAGAGAGAAAGGATTAAATCCTTTCTATTTTAGGAAATAAAGTTTTTAATCGGAATAGGAATCAAGCTGAAAGCAAGGATCCTTTAACTATTAAAGGGTTAGAAAAACGAATCACACTTTTACCACTAAACTATACCCGCTACAGTGTGATTATTGGATACAACCGGACCTTTTGTCGAATAAGGAAATTGGGCAGAATAATAGTAAATTAATAAAGTTAGTATCCTCTCAAAAGAATCAAAATTCTAGTTTTGATCTTTTTTGTTTTCATATATCGAACTAGAATTTCTTCACTTTTTATTCTTGCTTGAAGATTTTGTATTCCGCTTTCTAATTTTCTGATTTTAGAGAATACTAAGCTGTTTTCCAATCAGATAAACCATTCTTATTTATCTAGAATCTATTTAATTTAAAATGAAAGTTGGTTTTCTTTGAACAAAGAAGGCCCGGTTAGGGGCTGAACAGGCCGGGCCCGTGGTAATAAAAAAAAAGACGGGTCCTTTGAACAAGATCAAAAGAGGGGAGAATTCTTTTTTTTTTTTATTGTTTTGTTGACACTTTACAGCCCCTTTTTTATTTAACTTTTATTTAACGAAATAAAATTGCTGTTAATGTTAAAAAGTGTACATATCTATATAATATCTATATAATAAATATTCCTTACTTTTTGTATAATTTAACAGCGTCTTCCATTGGGAGAGATGGCTGAGTGGACTAAAGCGACGGATTGCTAATCTGTTGTACGAGTTATTCGTACCGAGGGTTCGAATCCCTCTCTTTCCTCTTCCGTTGATGACTTTAGTTTTTTCCAAATTGTCAAAATACTTTCTGTTCCTAGTTAAACATAAAAAAATCTTCAAAAAATGTAATAAAAGATAACTTTTATTCTTCACGTCCAGGATTACGTCCTGGATCATTAGATAGGAATCCAAAGATGAAGAGAGAAACAAAAAATATAACTACTGTGTAAACGAAGAGTTTGAGAGTAAGCATTCTAAAATCTCCAAAATAATTTTTTTTCAAAAAAAAAAATAGAATAGGTTCTACAGTTTTCTACCGCATATCCTCTGTGAATACCAATAACCAAATTCGAAATAGAAAAAGATTTTCAGAAATTCATTTCGAAAAAGAGTTTTCCATTAACCAAAATCTAAATATCTTTTAGATCCGATCAATTGTTAGAATTTTTTATCAACTAAAGTAAAGCAGTTATTTTATCGTCGATTTTTAAATTAAATATTTTATCGAAAACTTACAGCAGCTTGCCAAACAAAAGCTAAGAGAAAAAATAGTACAGGTATGACGGGCATAACATCTACGATTGGATTCAAAAAAGCATAGGCTTCAGGCAATTTTCCGAAGAAAAAGCTACTTGAATATGAAAAAAAGGGATAATGACAGATCCCTATCAAACTACAAATATTAAGCATAGCAGACGTTTTGTTCTGTGGGGTAATTCCATTTTGATTGAGTTATTTATATAATATAAATAAAAATATATAAATAAAAGGAAAAGGGAAAATAAAGGGAGACAAAGAGTCCCTCTTTTCTTTTTGAATCCGCCCAATCAAAAGTCCTCCAATTCTCAAAAGAGAATAGAAGAAATCATACTTTTCATATAATATCTTAATTGAATTCTATCTAATGATCAATAAATTAAGTTACATTCTCTATTTACACGTATTAAAATATTAATAACAATTTAATCTACTTTATAGCTATTTATCTTGTACTTGGAGTTGACAAAAAATCAATAATAATATTATTTATTGATTCTTCGTGTCGAATAGAAATCTAAATGGGGCGTGGCCAAGTGGTAAGGCAACGGGTTTTGGTCCCGCTATTCGGAGGTTCGAATCCTTCCGTCCCAGAGCATATCCTTTATTCATAAATTGAACCATAGAAACGAAGGTGCTCTTGTCTCGACATCTG